AAGATTCAAAATACAAGTACAATAAATAAGAAGGCAAAAGGAAAATTTTTTCAGAGATTTGGATTTGGTATCGTTTTGGCGGCATGGCCGAGCGGTAAGGCGGGGGACTGCAAATCCTTTTTCCCCAGTTCAAATCCGGGTGTCGCCTAATCACCAAAAGAATCGACATACCTTCTTCTGTTTTGCTGATATAATTTGGAAAATTTTTTCCAGCGGAAGCAAACGGAGGAAACTGATATGATAAATCGTGATAGTCCTTCCATTAGCAATGGAGTGTCTACGGGCCGGGTTTTGAATTAGATTGGATAGCAGGACGGAAATAGAATTCCATTTTTAGTTGCGGAAAGGCCAGAAGATACTTTAGTATACATATTCATCAAAGTCTTTGAGTACTCCGGCATTCAATCAATATTAATTCGATTGAATGGGTAATTGGCTTTTACTTAGATACTTTTATTCTTTTTTCGTTAACCTCTAGTCAAGAACAGAACATAATAGGACGTCCTCCGATTGTTTTCATAGAGACAATTAAGGAGACGGTAAGGATTAGATCAAAACAAAATGGGAAAGAAATAGGGTATGGGCTAGGTAGTGATCTACTTTTCTTCTATAAGTTTTTACTTAACTTAATGAAGGGCAACAAAAGAAAGAATAGATTTTTATTATTTCTACATATTAGTATCATTTCTTTGATACTTCCAAGGGGGTCTCCGCATATTTTGCTTGTGCTTAACCTTTTCTGATTATACTAGAAATCTTATAAGACCCTCTTAGAAGTTATAATTGGATTTATTGGATTGTTTCATCAACGATGTTAGGTCAGAATTACTTTTTGACTCTGCGTCAGTGATTCCACTATTATTTATTAGTGAACAATAATTCAATAATTCCTTCATAGAGATAGGGGACATAATTCACATGGATATAGTAAATCTCGCTTGGGCTGCTTTAATGGTAGTCTTTACATTTTCCCTTTCACTCGTAGTATGGGGAAGAAGTGGACTCTAGAAATACTACTAATTGAGTTTAGGAATTAAACTGTATCAATTTTTTTTATAAATCTTTCAGTTCCGAAAAGCTTTTTTTAGTTGAAATTTCACTATTTCAACACTATTTCAATTTAAAATTCAATTTTTAAATTGAAATAGAAATAAAAAATATCTGTATTTCAAAATTTTCTTGGGTTTTAGTGTAGTAATGTAGTTTATGAATAATATATATGAAGAATACTCTTTCAATCAAACAAATATTTAAATTATTTCCGTGTTCGTATTTCGAAAGTAAAAAGAATACAAAGTAAAAGAAATACAAATGGTAGTAAATTTATTCCAACCGAATTCTTGATCAATTTTCTATTTCGATGAACCGACTCTTACCAAAATTAGATATGGACCGTGAGGAAGAGCTGAACTTTTTTTATTTGACTTTTTTGTTTCCCCTTTTATTATTCAAAGAGAAAATAGTTCTGTTATTACATTACGTAGATACACATTTTCTATCGGAAACAACACAGGCATAGTAGTTGCCTAACGAGATACTACACAGACTAAAATATTGTCTTGGGCGAGTCACATATTGCGCACTTCCTGTTTGTTTTAATATTTGGGAAATTTTATTTATGTTGTGTTTGTTTTATTGAACTCACTGTTCAAACGTTAAAAATTGACGAGGTTTACTAACCCTTTCCCCCTTTTTTTCGAAATCCGAAGAAGTTTCCATGGATCATCTGTCAACTGATCGATCAATGACTTCTTCGTCGGAATGCTAATAAAAAGATTACTTTATTTTCTTTTATTATACCCATCGAAGAGGCCTTTGATTCTTTTGATCGGGATTCATATTGAAAATAATCAGCAATCCGGGAATTAGAATCGTACGCGTCGCTTTTCGATCATTTCTAATTAATTGAAATCAACACAAATTAAATACAAGACAGATGTATAAAGCAAAGAAATAGAATTGGGGGGGGGGCACTATATACATTATATATATAATATGTAATTGATATCCATATATATACATCGATATATAGGAATATGACGATACTATTGTAGATTGATCTCTATTAAATTAACTTGGATTACAATACACCTTTATACACTACAATAACAATAGTAGTTATAGTATGGATAGTATGGTAGAAAGATTCAGATATTTCTTTCTACCATACTATCGTATCTCATAGAATACGGCTAATTCTAGTCTGCCCATTTCATTTAAGACGCGAAATTTGAATCCCTTTCTTCTCTTCAATTATTGATAAGAACTAAAAAGTCAAGTTTAATTCAAATTAATCACCTTGGCTGACTGTTTTTACGTATATTATAAGTAAAAAAGCGGTAGGAACTAGAATAAACAGTGCAGTAGCAATAAATGCGAGAATATTTACTTCCATAATCTCATTGTTTCATTTTTCTTTAATTCGCAATAACTCGGGAGTTAATCCCATAGAGATAATAAATCTTTCGCTTGTAAATTCAATGGGATGAATTACATCTCG